TTACATCTCCTACTACTGGTGGGGTAACGGCTAGTTTTGGGATGTTGGGGGATATTATTATTGCCGAACCTAATGCTTACATTGCATTCGCAGGTAAAAGAGTAATTGAACAAACATTGAATAAGATAGTACCTGAAGGTTCACAAGCGGCTGAATATTTATTCCATAAGGGCTTATTCGATCCAATCGTACCACGTAATCCTTTAAAGGGTGTTCTGAGTGAGTTATTTAAGCTTCACGCTTTTTTTCCTTTGAATTAAAATTCACTTAGTAAGTTAAGTGGAGCCTTAAGTCAAATTATTTTTATTTTATTTAGTTACATTTTTGTATTTGTAGCGAACAATTAGGTAGTTTATCGGAATCAAAGTAAAAATTCTAAAGAAGACTTTCTTTTTTCTTTGGTGACATAATCATAATATTTAATTGTAAATTGTAGAAAGAATCGTGCGGATAATTCTTTTTTTTTTCTACCGATATTCCTGATTATTAATTAGGAAACCTCTAGCAACAAGATAAAAAAAAATGGTTCCTTCTTCAAAATTCAAATTGGGCAAGGCAAATAAAATAAACCGAAGGTCATCTTTCCTTCTTGCTTTGTATGTATAGTATATATAATTCAAATATAGAAAAGATAGATATAGAGTATCTTTTCTTTCTACTATATCTTCCGAGAATCTCTATTTTTACTAAGAATCCTGTTGTTGGATTGAATTCTAACGAATCCTTCGTGAATTTGTAAGAAACTCTTTCTTTTTTATTTCTTAAATAAAATCAAAATTCGAATTCAATTCGAATTTGAAGACAAGAATAGAATAGATTATCATACGTATATTTCTATATTTCATGTAGAAAGATAAAGAAGAATAAGTCTCATTTATTTAATTATCCATTCCTTACACTTATTATTTAATATATATAGTCACTTCGATATACTCAATATAATTATATACGAATTATAATTATTCTAAGGTATCTTTCTAACAATAACAGGTACAAATATTAAATCGAGGTACCCATTCTATGATAATTTTTAACAACTTACCCTCTTTCTTTGTGCCTTTAGTGGGCCTAGTATTTCCGGCAATTGCAATGGCTTCTTTATCTCTTCATGTTCAAAAAAACAAGATTTTTTAGATTCGATAGGTGCAAATCTTATCTATTTTTTTTCAAGACTTAGATATAGATATCTGTGATATCTATTTAGTAGAATATGGCAGTTTCCTCCGAACATAGCTTTTATGTATGCGTAAATATATAGGTAAATAAATTATAGCAATTTTCAAATAGATCGGAATCGAGGTGGATGTAGGAAATGGAAAGTCAATGTATCTATATGTGGATATCTATAGGAGATCATATAAAAGGGATATTCTTATTTTAGACCTAACCAATTTGATCTAACCAATTTGATCTAACCAATTAGATGAATTACTCCTAAAGGCTTACATTCGAATGACACTAGTTGATGAGAGTTACTTCGGAAACAAAAAAACGAAAGTCAAATTCATTTGGACTATTTTCTCAATTCCAATAAAATGCAACTGGATCTAGTATGAGTTGTCGATCAGAACATATATGGATAGAACTTATAGTGGGGTCTCGAAAAATAAGTAATTTCTGCTGGGCCTTTATCCTTTTTTTAGGTTCACTAGGATTTGTATTAGTTGGATCTTCCAGTTATCTCGGTAAGAATTTGATATCTTTAGTTCCGTCTCAACAAATTCTTTTTTTTCCACAAGGGATCGTGATGTCTTTCTACGGTATCGCAGGTCTCTTTATTAGTTCCTATTTGTGGTGCACAATCTCGTGGAATGTAGGTAGTGGCTATGATCGATTCGATAGAAAAGAAGGAATAGTGTGTATTTTTCGTTGGGGATTTCCTGGGCAAAATCGTCGCATCTTTCTACGATTTCGTATGAAAGATATTCAGTCCATCCGAATCGAAGTTAAAGAGGGTATTTCTGCTCGTCGTGTCCTTTATATGGAAATCAAAGGACAGGGGGCCGTTCCCTTGACGCGTACTGATGAGAATTTGACTCCGCGTGAAATTGAGCAAAAAGCCGCCGAATTGGCCTATTTCTTGCGCGTACCGATTGAAGTATTTTGAAATGAACTTGAACTGAAGAAGAAATTCTTTCCCAGCGGCAGGGAAAAAATTCAAGAATTCTCTGTTCTTTCTTCAGCATAGCATAGCTTAATAAAATTTTTTCAGAACGTTCATTCGAGCCAAAGTATACGTATATGGAACATCCATAAAACGAAATTTTTTTTGTATGCATAAAAAAGAATTTATGCGTATGGAAATCGACTCAACTCAATTTACTAAAAAACAAGTAAAAGTAACAAATCGAAATAAAATAATAGATTCATCTCGTATATCAAAACATTTCGGAATAAAGGATTTCTCTTTTTATTTTCAATATGAATTGATAGGTTAGATACAAATAGATCATATCTTGGAAATTCTCTCTCCTTTCTTTTGTCAATCGACTTTTCTTTTTTTTTTTTATCTTTTCTTTTGTTTTTCTTAATGATCAAAGTCAAAAGATTGCTTGGATCTCTTATAAGGATAACTTTTCTGTCTTGTTTTGCCACTCATTTTTGATCATTACATTAGGTTTTGAATTTATGATCGGTAGATCACAATATTCTTAATAAATCTCTCTCCATTTTTCCTGGACTAGAACTGTGGGGTAGCCGGCCATTTTTTTTTTCGAAAGATTTTCTTTTTTGATAGAAAAGACAAAGGGAGTTCTTTTGGCTTAAAATCCGAATAATATTCATTACTTGCTTGAAATAATATTCATTACTTGCTATTCATTACTTGCTTGAATTGGTTCTTTCAAGCATTTATCGAAAAGGGCTTCGAATTTGATCAATTCAATTGAGGTATCTGGAAACAAGATTTTTTCTTATTTCTTCATTTGAAACGGGCTCTTATTCTATTTCTGTATTCTTTCTAAATTCAAGGACTAACTACTGAATCACAAATAAAAAACAGGGAATAGATTCATAGGTCCGATGCCCTGTAATAGAACTTAGGGTTAATAGAAATAGTAGATCACATAGATTCAACAAATGAGGTGGATTCATTAACAATTCAAAGATGAAAAAATGGTAAAAAAGAAAGCATTTCTTCCTCTTCTATATCTTACATCTATAGTATTTTTGCCCTGGTGGATCTCTCTCTCATTTAATAAAAGTCTTGAATTTTGGATTACTAATCGGTGGAATACTAGGCAATCCGAAACTTTTTTGACTGATATTCAAGAAAAGAGTATTCTAGAAAAATTCATCGAATTGGAAGAACTCTTACTCTTGGACGAAATGATAAAAGAATACCCGGAAACACATCTACAAACACTTCGTATAGGAATCCACAAAGAAACGATCCAATTGATCAAGATGCACAATGAGGATCATATCCATATGATTTTGCACTTATCGACAAATATAACCTCTTTCATTATTTTAAGTGGTTATTCTATTCTGGGTAATGAAGAACTTGCTATTCTTAACTCTTGGGTTCAAGAATTCCTATATAACTTAAGTGACACAATAAAAGCTTTTTCTATTCTTTTATTAACTGATTTATGTATCGGATTCCATTCGCCCCATGGTTGGGAACTAATGATTGGCTATGTCTACAAAGATTTTGGATTTGCTCACAACGATCAAATTATATCGGGTCTTGTTTCTACTTTTCCAGTCATTCTGGATACAATTTTTAAATATTGGATCTTCCGTTATTTAAATCGTATATCTCCATCACTTGTAGTGATTTATCATTCAATGAATGACTGATCTAACTAGAATATTTGTTACTTTGTAACATAAGGTACATAAGCAAAGCATTTCCATTTTAAGACGTACTTACTCTTTCTACCCTACAGGGATTTCTCCTACTCCTTATATTCCAGTAAAATGATTTCAATAAAGTAAATAGCAGAATTGTGGATAGGGAACTATACAAGCGACCTACCTAATTTTATTGTAGAAATTTTCGGGATCAATGATTGGACCATGCAAACTAAAAACACCTTTTCTTGGATAAAGAAAGAGATTATTCGATCTATTTCCGTATCGCTGATGATATATATCATAGCTCGGACATCCATTTCAAATGCATATCCCATTTTTGCACAGCAGGGTTATGAAAATCCACGAGAAGCGACCGGACGTATTGTATGTGCCAATTGCCATTTAGCTAATAAGCCCGTGGATATTGAGGTTCCGCAAGCGGTACTTCCTGATACTGTATTTGAAGCAGTTGTTCGAATTCCTTATGATATGCAAGTTAAACAAGTTCTTGCTAATGGTAAAAGGGGAGGTTTGAATGTGGGGGCTGTTCTTATTTTACCTGAGGGATTTGAATTAGCGCCTCCCGATCGTATTTCGCCCGAGATGAAAGAAAAGATAGGCAATCTGTCTTATCAGAGCTATCGCCCCAATAAAAAAAATATTCTTGTGATAGGTCCTGTTTCTGGTCAGAAATATAGTGAAGTCACCTTTCCTATTCTTTCCCCGGACCCCGCTACTAATAAAGATGTTCACTTCTTAAAATATCCCATATATGTAGGCGGGAACAGAGGAAGGGGTCAGATTTATCCCGATGGCAGCAAGAGTAACAATACAGTTTATAATGCTACAGCGGCTGGTGTAGTAAGTAAAATCATACGAAAAGAAAAAGGGGGGTACGAAATAACCATATCGGATGCGTCAGATGAACGTCAAGTGGTTGATATTATTCCACCAGGGCCAGAACTTCTTGTTTCCGAAGGCGAATCTATCAAACTTGATCAGCCATTAACGAGTAATCCTAATGTGGGTGGATTTGGTCAAGGAGATGCGGAAATAGTACTTCAAGATCCATTCCGTGTCCAAGGCCTTTTGTTCTTCTTGGCATCTGTTATTTTGGCACAAATATTTTTGGTTCTTAAGAAGAAACAGTTTGAGAAGGTTCAATTGTCCGAAATGAATTTCTAGATTCGCGGATTTCC